CAAATTCTACTTGAGCATCCAAATCTGGGTCAATACCAGCAAAAACATCTCTGAATAAGGTTCGAGCACCATGCCAAATGTGTCCGAAGAAAAAGAGCAAAGCAAACGAAGCATGTCCAAAAGTAAACCAACCCCTCGGACTGCTACGAAACACACCATCAGATTTCAAAGTAGCACGATCTAATTCAAAAATTTCACCCAATTGAGCGCGTCTAGCATATTTTTTAACAGTAGCAGGATCACTATAACTAACTCCGTTAAGTTCGCCGCCGTAGAACTCAACAGTTACACCTACTTGTTCAACACTATACTTTGATTCTGCCCTTCTAAAAGGAACATCAGCTCTAACAATTCCGTCTCCATCTACCAAAACAACTGGAAATGTTTCGAAAAAGGTAGGCATACGACGTACAAAAAGTTCACGCCCTTCTTTATCTCTAAAGATGGGGTGTCCTAACCATCCAACAGCTATTCCATCCCCGTTGTCCATTGAGCCCGCTCTGAATAACCCCCCCTTTGCCGGATTATTCCCAATGTAATCATAAAAAGCAAGTTTTTCCGGAATTTTAGACCAAGCTTCTGAGAAACTTTGATTTTCAGCGAGTCCAGCACTAACTCTTCTATATATTTCTTGCTGGAAGTATCCCTGATCCCATTGATAACGAGTGGGACCAAATAATTCGATGGGGGTAGTTGCTGAACCATACCACATAGTTCCAGCAACTACAAAAGCAGCAAAAAAGACAGCAGCGATACTACTGGAAAGGACGGTTTCAATATTGCCCATACGTAATCCTTTGTATAGACGTTGAGGCGGACGAACACTAAGATGAAATAGGCCCGCTAATATGCCCAATGTACCCGCTGCAATATGGTGAGAGGCTATTCCGCCCGAAACAAACGGATCAAAACCTTCCACACCCCACGCTGGATTTACAGATTGTACTTTTCCAGTTAGTCCATAAGGATCGGACACCCATATTCCAGGGCCATACAAACCTGTTACATGAAATACGCCAAAACCAAAACAAGCCACCCCTGAAAGAAATAAATGAATTCCAAAAATCTTGGGCAAATCCAAAGACGGTTTTCCTGTACGTTCATCAGTAAATATTGCTAGATCCCAATACACCCAATGCCAAATAGCTGCTAAGAAGCACAAGCCAGAAAACACAATATGCGCTCCGGCCACACCTTCGTAACTCCAAATGCCTGAATTCGTTACAGCCCCCCCTGTGATACTCCAACCACCCCACGAATTAGTTATTCCTAAACGAGTCATGAAGGGTATAACGAACATACCTTGTCTCCACATTGGATCAAGAACGGGATCAGAAGGATCAAAAACGGCTAATTCATATAGAGCCATTGAACCGGCCCAACCAGCAACCAGAGCTGTATGCATTATATGGACAGCAATCAACCGACCGGGATCATTCAATACAACGGTATGAACACGATACCAAGGCAAACCCATGGAAATACCCCTTTTTATCAAAGAAAGATAAAGACTATGTAACTTTATTGCATTTTAAAAACGATACTATGGACCTCCCCCCTTCAGTGGATTCTCTCCGAGCAGGAGATAATATTTGTTCTCTTCTGCTGGCAATAATCAAACAATTCTGTTCGTAGGAACAAAGAGAAGCAGATCTATTCTATACCCGATAAGCCCCAATACGCAATGGTGGGTTGAGCCCATTTTCTATGAGTGAATCCATCCATACTTAGTCATCATTCGAAAGACCTATTTGGAATAATTTTAGTTACTTTATTAATTCTGTCTTCCTTTCTGACCATGGCTAAAATGAATAACGGCCAATTTTTTTGAAGACAATTAAACCCATTATTACGTTTCCACATCAAAGTGAAATATAGTACTTCATTTTTTGTTAATGCCTATTGGTGTTCCAAAAGTACCTTTTCGAAGTCCTGGAGAGGAAGATGCATCTTGGGTTGACGTATAGTGCGGCTTGTCAGATATATTGGGTCATATGGGATTTCCCCGTTCTCTCCCTCGATTGAGATATCCCTTGTTTCACCCAATCAATTTATTTTAAAATTGGCGCGTGAGGTGCAATTAGATCCATTTTTGGGGGATCCAGATTAATATTACCATCTCAATAAAACTTATTTATGGTTGGCTTGGTTGGACCAAGAAAATGAAGTATCCAGGCTCCGTTTAGAAAAAACCCAATTAGTAATAGATCGGCGTACTACTTGTATCATAAACGATTTTATTATTTTATTATTAAATATTAAATTAGTTTATTATTAAATTAGAAAGAGGGGTGATCTCAAAGTGTTAATTAATCGAATAGAATAATATGCTGAATACCTCAAATATTTGACGGAAGAAAGGCATCAAATGAATTAAAAAAAGAAGTGGTATTGGGAGCATTTATCCTATATGTGCAAATAGAAATCGCGGAAATCTTTACCTGGAGTAGAGCATAAACCTAAAAAAATGGAAGGGACCCCTTCAGGAACAAGAAAATTACATCGTAATTTGGATTGGATCTCGATGAAACAATATATCAATGAGAAGTGTGTTTGATAAGTGTAATGAATTTCATATTATAGGTTATAGGAAAACGAGCAAAAACTTATCTTTTTTTTATGGAAAAAAAAGGGTTCCTTTGTTAAAAGTTAGATAGAACCTACTCTAAGCCAAAATAAAGGGTCTGGAATCTTATACATTGATCTTTTTTCCGCTATTTTTTGAACCGTATGCCTCAAAAGGTGCATGTACGGTTCCTAAGGGATAGTTTTTTATCCTAATCAACCGACTTTATCGAGAAAGATTGCTTTTTTTAGGCCAAGAGGTTGATAGTGAGATCTCAAATCAACTTATTGGTCTTATGGTATATCTCAGTATAGAGGATGATACCAAAGATCTCTATTTGTTTATAAATTCTCCCGGAGGATGGGTAATACCCGGAGTAGCTATTTACGATACTATGCAATTTGTAAGACCAGATGTACATACAATATGCATGGGATTGGCCGCTTCAATGGGATCCTTTATCCTGGTCGGAGGAGAAATTACCAAACGTCTAGCATTCCCTCACGCTTGGCGCCATTGAGTTTTTTATTTGAAAGAAAAAAATACTATGCCTTAGCAGGAATATTAAGTAATAATAGCATGGCACTTCAAATTTGATATGATAAAACTCTCTTTTTTTTTTACATTAAATTATGTATCGAAAGAGTAGTATGAGATAATAAGATATTCCGATTTTATCTTAGGGTAGTCCATTTAAGCGTCACAAACTTTTTTTTGTTTTCACACCGGAAGGATTTTAACAATATTTATTTTTTATAGAACAGATTCATTTTTTGCCTTAGCTCAAAAAAACTTTGGGATTGCTGAATCACAGACGAAATAAATATATAAAGCAACGGAACCATCATAGTATTTTTTAACTCCCCCGAAAGGAAACGAACCGAAAGGAAGGGTGGTAATTGGATCATTTACCGATCTGCGTCTGATAGATCCTAGATTTTCGGCTGTAAGGTGAAAGTAAATTCCATTAGAGAGCCGTATGCACTGCACAAAAAATGCCCGTACGGTTCTTCAATTCTTTTTTTTTTTTTTGCACCTCATCATCCTGCAAGATAGAGAAACCATTTATTTATCATCAGGGTAATGATTCACCAACCCGCAGCCTCTTTTTCTGAGGCACAAACGGGAGAATTTATCTTGGAAGCGGAAGAACTACTGAAACTGCGCGAAACCATCACAAGGGTTTATGTACAAAGAACGGGCAAACCCTTATGGGTTGTATCCGAAGATCTGGAAAGAGATGTTTTTATGTCAGCAACAGAAGCCCAAGCTCATGGAATTGTTGATCTTGTAGCGGTTGAATGAAGGATTTCGCTGAAATCCCTACTATTGTTGTGTTGCGATTTTCTTTATATTCTTATCCGGGTTTAATATTTTAATATTCTATTAAATAGATTAAAAAAAAAGCGATTCATAATCATCCGGTTAGGATCGATCTCAACCAGCCTATTATGTATACGATACAGCATGCCAACCATTAAGCAACTTATTAGAAACACACGACAGCCAATAAGAAATGTCACGAAATCCCCCGCTCTTCGGGGATGTCCTCAGCGCCGAGGAACATGTACTAGGGTGTATGTGCGACACGTTTAGATCATGAGCTAGGACTGGGACACAAAAAAAAGACAAACTGTATGTTTCCAGTATCAGTGATCAATCAAGACCAGTGAATAGGATAGAAATAGAATATGAATAGGATAGGATACAATGGAAGAATTCCACCCACTATCTACAAATCAAAAAGATCCATTATCTCCCTGTGTATTCAATTTATGGTTTCCATTGGTGCAAATCCAATCACCTGAATTTAAGATGAGAAGCAATTCCCCTTTGGTAAGAAATAGTTATCCATTAAGCGGGGGAAATATATAAGCAGAAAAATAATGTTCCCACTCTTGCAAAAACGGACTAACAGGGTCAGCTACCTAGCTAACTTTCATAATTAAATACCGTTACTGTATGGGTTAGATCTCATTGTGAAAGACCTATTACTAAATAATATAATTCATGGGTAGAGCCAAAGGATGTGAACTGTACAAGTTACCAAGAATATTGATTAAATGCAGGAAGGGGTTCCGGTGTATAGAAAGGACCTCACCGTTTAAGAAGTAACCATAGAAACGATGGAACCACTATTTCTTTATCCATTTAAATTTTATTTTTATGTTTACAATGAAAAAATATATATATATATAGTGGTCGGGGAGGTTATAGTAGCCAAAGCCATTGGAATTTTTATTTTATACATTGGAAGAATCTGTTTTGTTATTAATCGACCAGTAAAGGGGAAAATAATAACTAAAAGAACGGAAATCAATTAGTTATTCATCAAAGTTTCATTTATTCAATGACCAGAATTAGACGAGGATATGTAGCTCGTAAACGTCGAACAAAAATCCGTTTATTTGCATCAAGCTTTGGGGGGGCTCATTCAAGACTTACTCGAACTATTACTCAACAGAAAATAAGAGCTTTGGTTTCTGCTCATCGGGATAGAGATAGGCAAAAGAGGGATTTTCGTCGTTTGTGGATCACTCGGATAAATGCAGTAATTCGTGAAAATAAAGTATCCTATAGTTATAGTCGATTTATAAATGATCTGTACAAGAGTAAATTGCTTCTTAATCGTAAAATACTTGCACAAATAGCTATATTAAATAGGAATTGTCTTTATATGATTTCTAATGAGATCATAGAGGAAAAGGATTGTAAGGAATTTACCGAAAAACTTAAATGACATTCCCCGGAGAATGAACTCCGGGAAGATAGAGTATAAATTAGTATAAGAAAAAATTGATAAGATGATAAAGTCGTCAAAATGAGTTAACGCGCTCAAACAAAAAAACTTTGATTCTTCCCCGATTCTTTGATTCTTTTTTTTTTATTACAACACGAAAATTTAATTTAGATTTGATTATTTTTCGAACAAAATATCCATCTGGGTTTGAGTTCATAGCATATTGGAATTTTGATTTGATTGAAGAGTAAGCCTATTTATTTCTGGTTCTAAAACCAGTAGTTCTAGCGGTCGACTCGGTTCTTTCAAACTGTTTCTCGTTATTAAGAAAAGGTAACAAAGATAAAATGCGCGCTTGTTTTATAGCAATAGTAATTAATCGTTGTTGTTTCAAGGTCAATCTATTCACGCGTCTAGATAAAATTTTTCCTTGTTCACTAATAAACCGACTAATTAAACTCATATTTCTATAATCAATTCGATCCCCCGATTGGATCGGGGGCAAACGCCTACGAGAAGATCGTTTGGATTTAAGAAAGGGTCTCTTGGATTTATCCATGGTTTGTTTGTTCCTTATCCCTGAAAATCCTATTTCTGAGTTCTAATTCTTTTTTTTTTAGATCCAACTGAAATAGAAGAAATACGGAAATAGAAGAAATAGAAATTAGGATTTACTTTAGTTATATTAAAATATATATTATATATATAATATGTCATTTTTTATGTTCCTTGGAAGAGTGACAAACAGACCTGCATTCGATCTATTTCTTTATCTCCCCATGAACCGTATGTTTGTAACAATAGGGACAGAATTTTTTCAATTCCAATCGACTCGGCGTATTGTGTCGATTCTTTTGGGAAATATATCTGGAAATGCCCGTTGATTCTTTATTAACCCCGTTTCGGACACAACTGGTACATTCCAAAATAACCGTTACTCGGACATCTTTACTCTTGGCCATGAACCCCCTTTGGTTTTTGATTCGCTCAACTCTTCCATTTTTTCAATCTGAAGCGAATAAGAAAGGAACAAAGAAAAAATAGAAGTTGCTAACTCTAAATCGAATTATGAAAGATTTCGTTGCAATCACTAGAGTAATAGTCAAAAAATAGTAAATAATAAGGAATACAATTATTTCAAACTATATTTATAATTGCAGTACAGTATCTTATTTAACTATTTTTTATGATACTGTTGACCTAGGAGCACATTTCCATCCCCGTTCTCACTCTATTAGAATATAAATTTAAGCCGGGATTTTCGCTGAGATTTAGTCTTAAAAAAAAAAAAAAAGAAATTAATTAGTTAAAGCTATTTGATTTGATTGTATCTCTAATCCCCTTCCCGTATCAATAACTAAAATTAAAAAAAGGGGAATGTCAACGCATCGGGGAATAAACGATTGATCTCTATTAATAAACCTGCTAAAGATCCGAACCATAGAGTACTTAGTACTGGTGCCACGGAAAGATATGTTTTTAGATCTCGCATTGAAAATCCTCCTTCTTTTTGTTTTTAACGTCTCATATGGGTATAGATAAGTCTTTTATTATTTTATTATATGTTATACAATATGTTATATGACATGAGCCCCCCCAAAAAAAGAAGAAATGACAATAAAAATTATGTATATCAATGGAAGAAATAACACTATGGAAAAGAAGACAGGGATTCTCTACAATGAAACTGTAGACCAATTGAAAGGGATGTAGCGCAGCTTGGTAGCGCGTTTGTTTTGGGTACAAAATGTCACGGGTTCAAATCCTGTCATCCCTACCTATACTTTTACTTTAGTTCTCCTATGAGCAGTAAGGAGGAATAAATTGAGATCAATTAAATTGGACATACATAATCTTTCTTTCATTTTTAGTTTAGAAACGCTATATTATATATATACATGCAAGGTGTATTGGGGTTCAAAAAAATTATGATAAGAAAGCGCTCTTAGTTCAGTTCGGTAGAACGCGGGTCTCCAAAACCCGATGTCGTAGGTTCAAATCCTACAGAGCGTGCGTGATTCCGTTCTTGTTAGGTCAAATTCCACTGAAATAAGGTCGCTAACTTCAACAGCAATCAGAATTTGACCTCCAGTGGATTAAGGAGGAGGTCACTAAAAAAAAAATGATTAATTTAATTAATCAAAGGTCCGACTGATCACCGCGCCTGTATTGTAAATATGCAGTTACGAATAAT